GTAAACGAGGTGCTCTACCTAACTGAGCTATAGCCCTTGTTGCTACATAACATATTTTAACATGTCGATAATGTCTTGTCAAGATGAACATTATACAAGATCATAGCTCTTTGATTAATATTGCTTATAAACAATATTAGATTTATAATCTATCCATGTGATGTAACTTTTTAGGTCTCTTTAGTAATGTAAAATAACCTACTTAACTCAGCGGTTAGAGTATTGCTTTCATACGGCGGGAGTCATTGGTTCAAATCCAATAGTAGGTAAAACTTATTAGATACCGTTGACTTTGGTATCTAATGACTTTGGTATCTAATAAGTTTTTAGACTCACCCTCTAGATTATTAAAAGACTTTTTTTTTTTTTACAAAAAAAAAATCTATGTGTATGCTATCGTCTATATATGGATTCTTTTAGGGTGTATAGGCCGAACTTCTTTTTATTATGAGTATTTAGGCGCATTTAACTGGTTATGAAATAGTATTGATAGCCTCTACTCGTGTCCTAGCTCGTCTGAGAGCTAGATTTGCTTCAATTTTTTGTCTCTTTCCTTCAGCTTTATTCAAGTTAGCTTCTGCTATTTCAAGAGTTTGCTGAGCTTCTTGTGAATCAATGTCACTACCCTTCTCAGCATCATTTACTAAAACAGTGATTTCATTATTGCCTATTCTAGCAAAACCGCCCATCAGAGCCATTATTAACCATTGGTCGTTAAGGCGTATTCTCAAAATCCCTATATCTACAGCTGTGGCAATAGGGGCGTGATTTGGTAAGACACCGATTTGACCACTATTAGTAGATAAAATGATTTCTTTTACTTCTGAATTCCAAACAATTCGATTAGGAGTCAGTACACAAAGATTTAAGGTCATTTCTTCAATTTGCTCTCCATTTCTAAGTTCATAGCTTTCGCGGTAGCTTCATCGATGTTACCTACCAAATAAAAGGCCTGCTCAGGAAGACCATCTAATTCTCCGGAAAGGATCAATTGAAATCCTCTAATTGTTTCTGCTAGACCAACATATTTTCCTGGAGAGCCTGTAAAAACTTCTGCTACGAAAAACGGTTGTGATAAGAAACGCTCAATTTTTCGTGCTCTTGCTACGGTTAACCGGTCTTCTTCGGATAATTCATCCAACCCAAGGATAGCTATAATGTCCTGAAGTTCTTTGTAACGTTGTAAGGTTTGCTTAACTCTTTGCGCAATTTCATAATGTTCTTCGCCAACGATCCGAGGTTGGAGCATGGTTGATGTTGAATCTAACGGATCCACTGCTGGATAGATCCCTTTGGCAGCTAATCCTCTTGATAGTACAGTAGTAGCGTCTAAATGTGCAAATGTCGTAGCAGGAGCGGGGTCGGTCAAATCGTCTGCAGGTACATAAACTGCTTGAATCGAAGTTATGGACCCTTCTTTTGTAGAAGTAATTCTTTCCTGTAAAGAACCCATTTCAGTACTTAGAGTTGGTTGATAGCCTACAGCGGAAGGCATTCGACCCAATAAGGCAGATACTTCAGATCCTGCTTGAACGAAACGAAAAATATTGTCGATAAATAGAAGTACGTCTTGTTCATTAACATCTCGGAAATATTCCGCCATAGTTAGGGCAGTCAACCCAACCCTCATACGTGCTCCCGGCGGTTCATTCATTTGACCGTAGACTAGAGCCACCTTTGATTCTGCAATATTTTGTTCATTGATAACTCCGGATTCTTTCATTTCCATGTAAAGATCATTTCCTTCACGAGTACGTTCACCTACTCCGCCAAATACGGATACGCCCCCATGAGCTTTTGCAATATTGTTGATCAATTCCATAATGAGTACTGTTTTACCCACTCCAGCTCCACCAAATAGTCCTATTTTTCCTCCACGGCGATAAGGGGCTAAAAGATCTACCACTTTAATTCCTGTTTCAAAAATAGATAATTTTGTATCTAACTGCGTAAAGGCGGGCGCAGATCTATGAATAGGGGATGTTGTGCGAGTATCTACGGGCCCTAAATTATCAACGGGCTCCCCCAGTACGTTAAAAATTCGTCCAAGAGTTGCTCCGCCGACTGGAACGCTTAGAGGAGCTCCTGTGTCAATAACTTCCATTCCTCGCGTTAGACCATCTGTAGCACTCATAGCTACAGCCCTAACTCGATTATTTCCTAGTAATTGTTGTACCTCACAAGTCACATTAATTGGTTGGCCGGCAGTATCTCGACCTTTAACTACTAGAGCGTTGTAAATATTAGGCATTTTACCTGGAGGAAAAGCTACGTCCAGTACGGGACCAATAATTTGAGCGATACGTCCCAGGTTTTTTTTTTCAAGTGTGGAAACACCAGAACCAGAAGTAATAGGATTTATTATCATAATATATAGTTTAAAGTATCGAAATTGTTTGCGAAAATGAAAATTATCGAAAAAAAAAGATGTCCGGTAGCAAGTTGATCGATTAATTAAATCAGAAATAGGAGTTCGCAATCCATTTTGTTGGTACCATCC